GTCCTTGTAGCTTAATACCAAAGCATAGCACTGAAGATGCTAAGATGGATGCCCACATTCCCAAGGACAAAAGACTTAGTCCTAACCTTACCGTTAATTGTTGCTAGATATATACATGCAAGTATCCGCGCCCCAGTGTAAATGCCCTCTCCCACCGCTCAACTGGCAGAGGAGCGGGTATCAGGCACGCCCAGAAAGGTAGCCCAAGACGCCTTGCTTAGCCACACCCCCACGGGTACTCAGCAGTAATTAACATTAAGCAATAAGTGTAAACTTGACTTAGTTATAGCAACCCCTAGGGTTGGTAAATCTTGTGCCAGCCACCGCGGTCACACAAGAGACCCAAATTAACTGTAACACGGCGTAAAGAGTGGTAGCACGTTATCATGCCAGCTAGGATCAAAATGCAACTGAGCTGTCATAAGCCCAAGCTGCACTTAAGACCACCCTGAAGACGATCCTAGTACCTACGATTAATAAACCCCACGAAAGCTAAGGCACAAACTGGGATTAGATACCCTACTATGCTTAGCCCTAAATCTTGATACTTAGCCCACCAAAGTATCCGCCCGAGAACTACGAGCACAAACGCTTGAAACTCTAAGGACTTGGCGGTGCCCCAAACCCACCTAGAGGAGCCTGTTCTATAATCGATAACCCACGATGCACCTGACCGCTCCTCGCCAGAACAGCCTACATACCGCCGTCGCCAGCTCACCTCTCCTGAGAGTGCAGCAGTGAGCACAACAGCCTCAACCACGCTAACAAGACAGGTCAAGGTATAGCCCATGGAGCGGAAGAAATGGGCTACATTTTCTAAACTAGAAAACCCACGGAAAGGGGTGTGAAATCACCCCCAGAAGGCGGATTTAGTAGTAAAATAGGATAATAAAGCCTGTTTTAAACTGGCTCTGGGGCACGTACATACCGCCCGTCACCCTCTTCATAAGCTACTAATCCTAATAACTAATCACACACCAAGCCGAAGATGAGGTAAGTCGTAACAAGGTAAGTGTACCGGAAGGTGCACTTAGCACATCAAGGCGTAGCTATAAGACAAAGCGCTCAGCTTACACCTGAAAGATATCTACACCCAACAGATCGCCTTGAGCCTAAATCTAGCCCAACCACACACAACATCATACCTAAAAAATTTACCCAGTCCCCAAACTAAAGCATTATCAAAACTTAGTATAGGCGATAGAAAAGACCAACCTACTGGCGCAATAGAAAGCTGTACCGTAAGGGAAAGATGAAATAATAATGAAAACACAAGCAATAAATAGCAAAGATAAACCCTTGTACCTTTTGCATCATGATTTAGCAAGAACAACCAAGCAAAGCGAACTTAAGCTTGCCCTCCCGAAACCCAAGCGAGCTACTTACAGGCAGCTATTCTGAGCGAACCCGTCTCTGTTGCAAAAGAGTGGGATGACCTGTTAGTAGAGGTGAAAAGCCAACCGAGCTGGGTGATAGCTGGTTGCCCGTGAAATGAATCTAAGTTCTACCTTAACCCTCTCCCCATCAATGAACTTCAACCAACCACCCCCTAACGTGGAAAGTTAAGAGCAATTTAAAGGAGGTACAGCCCCTTTAAAAAAGAATACAACCTCCCCTAGCGGATAAATTTTTCCCAACCTACAACCCTGTAGGCCTTAAAGCAGCCATCAACAAAGAGTGCGTCAAAGCTCACTACCCAAAAATTCATAAACCTCATGACTCCCTTACCCCTAACGGGCTAACCTATGCCTATAGGAGAATTAATGCTAAAATAAGTAACTTGGAGCTTCCTCTCCTCTCAAGCGCAAACTTACATTTCCCCCAATTATTAACAGACCAACTAATACTGCAATCCTAACAAGCCCAAATATTAACCCTACCCTGTTACTCCGACATTGGAGCGCCCATTAAGAAAGATTAAAATCTGTAAAAGGAACTAGGCAAACCCAGGGCCCGACTGTTTACCAAAAACATAGCCTTCAGCTGACCAAGTATTGAAGGTGATGCCTGCCCAGTGACATATGTTCAACGGCCGCGGTATCCTAACCGTGCGAAGGTAGCGCAATCAATTGTCCCATAAATCGAGACTTGTATGAATGGCTAAACGAGGTCCTAACTGTCTCCTACAGATAATCAGTGAAATTGATCTCCTTGTGCAAAAGCAAGAATAACCACATAAGACGAGAAGACCCTGTGGAACTTTAAAATCATCGGCCACTCCACAAACAACTCTAAGCCTACTAGGCCCATCACCCCAAAATGCTGGCCCACATTTTTCGGTTGGGGCGACCTTGGAGAAAAACAAATCCTCCAAAAACAAGACCACACCTCTTAACCTAGAGCAACACCTCTACGTGCTAACAGCAACCAGACCCAATACTATTGATTAATGAACCAAGCTACCCCAGGGATAACAGCGCAATCTCCTTCAAGAGCCCATATCGACAAGGAGGTTTACGACCTCGATGTTGGATCAGGACATCCTAATGGTGCAGCCGCTATTAAGGGTTCGTTTGTTCAACGATTAACAGTCCTACGTGATCTGAGTTCAGACCGGAGTAATCCAGGTCGGTTTCTATCTATGATAAACTTCCCCCAGTACGAAAGGACCGGGAAAGTGAGGCCAATGCCACAAGTACGCCTCCCCCATAAGTAATGAACCCAACTAAATTACCAAAGGGACACTCCTAACCCCTATGCCCCAGATAAGGGCCAAGCTAGTGTGGCAGAGCCCGGCAAATGCAAAAGGCTTAAGCCCTTTACTCAGAGGTTCAAATCCTCTCCCTAGCCCTAAACCCATGACCTGACCCTCTACTGCAACCTACCTCATCATATCCCTATCCTACGCCATCCCAATCCTACTCGCAGTAGCCTTTCTAACCCTAGTCGAACGAAAAGTCCTAAGCTACATACAATCCCGCAAAGGCCCAAACATTGTAGGCCCTTTCGGCCTACTACAGCCCGTAGCAGACGGAATAAAACTCTTCATCAAAGAACCCATCCGTCCCTCCACCTCTTCCCCTCTCCTCTTTATCATTACCCCCATACTAGCCCTCCTCCTAGCAATTACAATCTGAACCCCCCTCCCCCTCCCCTTCCCCCTTGCCGATTTAAACCTGGGCCTCCTATTCCTTCTAGCCATGTCTAGCCTGGCAGTTTACTCGATCCTATGGTCTGGATGAGCCTCCAATTCAAAATACGCCCTAATCGGAGCACTACGAGCAGTAGCACAAACCATCTCCTATGAAGTAACATTAGCCATTATCCTCTTATCTGTCATCCTACTAAGTGGTAACTACACCCTAAACACCTTAGCCACCACCCAAGAACCACTATACCTAATCTTCTCATCTTGACCCCTTGCAATAATATGATACATCTCTACACTTGCAGAAACAAACCGCGCCCCATTTGACCTTACAGAAGGAGAATCCGAATTAGTCTCCGGCTTCAACGTAGAATATGCCGCCGGACCATTCGCCTTATTCTTCCTAGCCGAATATGCCAACATCATATTGATAAACACACTAACTGCCATCTTATTCCTAAATCCCAGCCCATTTAACCTCCCCCCCGAACTATTCTCAATTACCCTCGCCACAAAAGTACTGCTTCTCTCCTCCGGCTTCCTATGAATTCGGGCTTCATATCCTCGATTCCGCTATGATCAGCTAATGCACTTACTATGAAAGAACTTCCTCCCACTAACATTAGCGCTGTGCCTCTGACACACCAGCATACCAATCTCCTACGCAGGCATCCCTCCCTTCCTAAGAAGCCAAGGAAATGTGCCCGAACACCAAGGGTCACTATGATAAAGTGAACATAGAGGTATACCAATCCTCTCATTTCCTACTATAAAACTTAGAAAAGCAGGGATCGAACCTACACAAGAGAGATCAAAACTCTCTATACTTCCTTTATATTATTTCCTAGTAGAGTAAGCTAACAAAGCTATCGGGCCCATACCCCGAAAATGATGGTTTAACCCCTTCCTCTACTAATGAACCCCCATGCAAAACTACTATCATCAATAAGCCTACTACTAGGAACTACCATCACAATTTCAAGCAACCACTGAATAATAGCCTGGACAGGATTAGAAATCAACACCCTTGCCATCATCCCTCTTATCTCAAAATCCCATCACCCCCGAGCCATCGAAGCCGCAATCAAATACTTTCTTGTACAGGCAGCTGCTTCAGCACTAGTTCTCTTCTCAAGCCTAACAAATGCATGATTCACAGGACAATGAGACATCACCCAACTAAACCACCCAACATCTTGCCTGCTACTAACAACCGCAATTGCAATAAAACTTGGAATAGTACCCTTTCACTTCTGATTCCCAGAAGTCCTCCAAGGATCAACTTTAACCACAGCCCTGCTCCTATCTACCGTAATAAAATTTCCCCCAATCACCATCCTCCTTATAACATCCCACTCCTTAAATTCAACACTACTCTTCACCATGGCTATCGCCTCAGCTGCCTTAGGCGGATGAATGGGACTAAACCAAACACAATTACGAAAAATCCTAGCCTTCTCCTCCATCTCCCACCTTGGCTGAATGACTATCATCATGATCTACAACCCAAAACTTACACTACTAACCTTTTACCTTTACACCCTAATTACTGCAACCGTATTCCTTACCTTAAATAAAACCAAAGCACTAAAATTGTCCACAATAATAACTTCATGAACAAAAATCCCTACCCTAAACGCAGCCCTAATACTAACACTACTATCCCTAGCAGGACTTCCCCCACTAACAGGTTTCCTGCCCAAATGACTTATCATCCAAGAACTCACTAAACAGGAACTAACCCCAGCAGCTACAATCATCACAATACTCTCTCTACTAAGCCTATTCTTCTACCTCCGCCTCACATATTACTCCACAATTACACTCCCACCAAACTCAACAAACCACATGAAACAATGGCATATTAACAAACCCACCAACGCCATAATCGCCATCCTAGCCACAACATCAACCCTACTGCTGCCACTATCCCCCATAATCCTGACCACCATCTAGAAACTTAGGATCACTATTAAACCGAAGGCCTTCAAAGCCTTAAACAAGAGTTAAACCCTCTTAGTTTCTGCTAAGACCCGCAAGACATTAACTTGCATCTCCTGAATGCAACTCAGACGCTTTAACTAAGCTAGGACCTTCCCACAAACCCTAGACAGGCGGGCCTCGATCCCGCAAAATTCCAGTTAACAGCTAGATGCCCAAACCCAACAGGCTTCCGTCTAAATAGGCCCTGGCACACTTTTAATGTACATCAATGAGCTTGCAACTCAACATGAACTTCACCACAGGGCCGGCAAGAAGAGGAATTAAACCTCTGTAAAAAGGACTACAGCCTAACGCCTATAACACTCAGCCATCTTACCCTCAACCTTACCTGTGACCTTCATTACTCGATGATTATTCTCAACCAACCACAAAGACATCGGTACTCTATACCTAATCTTCGGAGCATGAGCCGGCATAATTGGAACCGCCCTCAGCCTCCTTATCCGAGCCGAACTTGGCCAACCAGGAACACTCCTAGGAGATGACCAAATCTACAATGTGATTGTCACCGCCCATGCCTTCGTGATAATCTTCTTCATAGTAATACCAATCATAATTGGAGGGTTCGGAAACTGACTAGTACCCCTCATAATTGGCGCCCCAGATATGGCATTTCCCCGCATAAACAACATAAGTTTCTGACTCCTCCCACCCTCATTTATACTCCTACTAGCCTCATCCACAGTTGAAGCAGGAGCAGGCACAGGCTGAACAGTCTACCCACCCTTAGCCGGCAATCTAGCCCATGCTGGAGCCTCAGTCGACCTAGCCATCTTCTCCCTTCACTTAGCAGGGGTATCTTCTATCCTAGGGGCAATCAACTTCATTACAACTGCCATCAACATAAAACCTCCAACCCTATCACAATACCAAACTCCCCTATTTGTATGATCCGTCCTAATTACCGCTGTCTTACTTCTACTTTCACTCCCAGTTCTCGCTGCAGGTATTACAATACTACTAACTGATCGAAACCTAAACACCACATTCTTTGACCCTGCTGGAGGCGGTGACCCAGTCCTCTATCAGCACCTATTCTGATTTTTTGGTCACCCAGAAGTCTATATCCTAATTCTCCCAGGATTCGGAATCATCTCCCACGTAGTAACCTACTACGCTGGCAAAAAGGAACCATTTGGCTATATGGGTATAGTATGAGCCATACTATCCATTGGGTTCCTAGGCTTCATTGTATGAGCCCACCATATATTTACAGTAGGAATGGATGTAGATACTCGAGCATACTTCACATCCGCCACCATAATCATCGCAATTCCAACTGGCATCAAAGTCTTTAGCTGATTAGCCACGCTACACGGAGGAACTATCAAATGAAACCCTCCAATACTATGAGCCCTGGGCTTCATCTTCCTATTTACCATCGGAGGCCTAACAGGAATCGTATTAGCAAACTCCTCACTAGACATCGCCCTACACGACACATACTACGTAGTCGCCCACTTCCATTACGTCTTATCCATAGGAGCAGTTTTTGCAATCCTAGCGGGCTTCACCCACTGATTCCCACTATTCACAGGATATACACTACACCCCACATGAGCCAAAGCCCATTTCGGAGTAATATTTACAGGCGTAAATCTAACCTTCTTCCCACAACACTTCCTAGGACTAGCCGGCATACCACGACGGTACTCCGACTACCCAGACGCTTACACCCTATGAAATACCATATCCTCCATCGGCTCACTCATCTCAATAACAGCAGTAATCATGCTAATATTTATAATTTGGGAAGCCTTCGCAGCAAAACGAAAAGTCCTACAACCTGAACTAACAACCACTAATGTTGAATGAATTCACGGCTGCCCCCCTCCATATCACACCTTTGAAGAACCAGCCTTTGTCCAAGTACAAGAAAGGAAGGAATCGAACCCTCATACGCTGGTTTCAAGCCAACCGCATTAAACCACTCATGCTTCTTTCTTATGGGATGTTAGTAAACTCATTACATAGCCTTGTCAAGACTAAATCATGGGTGAAACCCCCATATATCCCACATGGCCAACCACTCCCAACTCGGATTTCAAGACGCCTCATCACCCATTATAGAAGAACTCGTAGAGTTCCACGACCACGCCCTGATAGTCGCACTAGCCATCTGCAGCCTAGTCCTATACCTCCTCGCACTCATACTAATAGAGAAATTATCCTCAAACACCGTCGACGCCCAAGAAGTAGAACTAATCTGAACTATCCTGCCAGCAATTGTCCTCATCCTACTCGCCCTTCCATCCCTACAGATCCTCTACATAATAGACGAAATCGACGAACCTGACCTGACACTAAAAGCAATCGGACACCAATGGTACTGAACCTATGAATACACAGACTTCAAGGATCTAACATTTGACTCTTACATAATTCCCACAGCAGAACTACCTCTAGGACACTTCCGACTACTAGAAGTCGACCATCGAGTTGTCATTCCTATAGAATCCCCCATCCGCATCATCATCACAGCCAGTGATGTCCTCCACTCATGAGCAGTCCCCACTCTAGGAGTAAAAACAGACGCAATCCCAGGCCGACTAAACCAAACCTCATTCATCACAACCCGACCAGGAATCTTCTACGGCCAGTGCTCAGAAATCTGCGGCGCCAACCATAGCTACATACCAATCGTAGTAGAATCCACTCCTCTCTCTCACTTTGAGGACTGATCATCACTAATATCATCCTAATCATTAAGAAGCTATGTGACAGCACTAGCCTTTTAAGCTAGCGACAGAGGACCCACTACCCTCCTTAATGATATGCCCCAACTCAACCCAAACCCATGATTCTTTATCCTACTTATATCCTGAACTGCCTTTTCACTAATCATCCAACCCAAACTACTGTCATTCACCACTACCAACCCTCCCTCCACTAAACCTAAAGTAACACCTAAAACCACCCCCTGAGCCTGACCATGAACCTAAGCTTCTTTGATCAATTCACAAGCCCATGCCTCCTAGGAATCCCCCTAATTCTACTAGCAATACTATTCCCCGCTCTACTACTCCCCTCACCCAACAATCGATGAATTACAAACCGCCTCTCAACCCTTCAACTATGATTCCTCCACCTAATCACAAAACAACTGATAATACCACTAAACAAAGCAGGCCACAAATGAGCTCTAATCCTCACATCACTAATAATATTCCTCCTAACAATTAACCTGTTAGGCTTACTACCTTACACCTTCACTCCAACCACGCAACTATCAATAAATATAGCATTAGCCTTCCCCCTCTGGCTCGCCACTCTCCTCACAGGCCTACGAAACCAGCCCTCAATGTCCCTAGGACACCTACTCCCCGAAGGAACCCCCACACTACTTATCCCTGCCCTGATTATAATTGAAACAACCAGCCTACTCATCCGTCCACTAGCTCTAGGTGTCCGCTTAACAGCAAACCTCACAGCAGGTCACCTGCTCATTCAACTCATCTCCACAGCCACCACCGCCCTACTCCCAATCTTACCTGCAGTATCAGCCCTAACCACATTAATCCTACTCCTACTAACCATTCTAGAAGTAGCTGTCGCCATAATCCAAGCCTACGTTTTCGTCCTCCTACTAAGCCTATACTTACAAGAAAACATCTAATGGCCCACCAAGCACACTCCTACCACATAGTAGACCCAAGCCCATGACCCATCTTCGGAGCAGCTGCTGCCCTACTAACAACCTCCGGATTAGCCATATGATTTCACCACAACTCCCTACAACTCCTAAGCCTAGGCCTACTCTCCATAATCCTAGTAATACTTCAATGATGACGAGACATCGTACGAGAGAGCACATTCCAAGGCCATCACACACCCACAGTTCAAAAAGGCCTACGATACGGAATAATCCTATTCATTACATCCGAAGCATTCTTCTTCCTAGGCTTCTTCTGAGCATTCTTCCACTCCAGCCTAGTACCCACCCCAGAGCTAGGCGGACAGTGACCCCCAGCAGGCATCAAACCCCTCAATCCCCTTGAAGTTCCTCTCCTAAACACAGCCATCCTCCTAGCATCAGGAGTCACCGTCACATGAGCACACCATAGCATCACAGAAAGCAACCGAAAACAGGCAATCCACGCATTAACACTTACAATCTTACTCGGATTCTACTTTACAGCCCTTCAAGCAACAGAATACTACGAAGCACCATTCTCAATCGCCGATGGAGTATATGGCTCAACCTTCTTCGTCGCAACCGGGTTCCATGGCCTCCACGTAATTATCGGATCCTCATTCCTATCAGTTTGCCTCCTACGACTAATCAAATTCCACTTTACATCCAACCACCACTTCGGATTCGAAGCGGCAGCCTGATACTGGCACTTCGTAGACATCATCTGATTATTCCTCTACATAACAATCTACTGATGAGGATCATGCTCTTCTAGTATACTAATTACAATTGACTTCCAATCTCTAAAATCTGGTAAAACTCCAGAGAAGAGCAATTAACATAATTACATTCATACTAACCCTATCCCTTGCACTATGTACACTTCTAATTACACTAAATTTCTGACTAGCCCAAACCAACCCGGATTCTGAAAAACTATCCCCCTATGAATGTGGCTTCGACCCTCTCGGTTCTGCCCGACTCCCATTCTCTATCCGCTTCTTCCTCAGTAGCAATCCTATTCCTACTCTTCGACTTAGAAATCGCACTCCTACTCCCCCTCCCATGGGCCATCCAACTCCAGTCCCCCACCACTACCCTGACCTGAGCTTCCACCATCATCCTCCTACTCACCCTAGGACTTATCTACGAATGAACACAAGGCGGCCTAGAATGAGCAGAATAAGTAGAAAGTTAGTCTAACCAAGACAGTTGATTTCGGCTCAACAAACCATAGTCAAACCCTATGACTTTCTCCATGTCCCTCTCACACCTAAGCTTCTACTCAGCCTTTACCCTAAGCAGCCTAGGACTAGCATTCCACCGCACACACCTAATCTCCGCCCTCTTATGTCTAGAAAGCATAATATTATCTATATACATCGCCCTATCAATCTGACCTATCGAAAATCAAACAACATCCCCCACCCTAATACCTATACTCATACTTACTTTCTCAGCCTGCGAAGCTGGTACAGGCCTAGCAATACTAGTAGCCTCTACCCGAACCCACGGCTCAGATCATTTACACAACCTAAACCTACTACAATGCTAAAAATTATCCTCCCAACAATTATACTCCTCCCCACAGCCCTTCTGTCCCCACAAAAATTCCTATGGACTAACACCACTACCCATAGCTTACTAATCGCCGCCCTCAGCCTACAATGACTATCCCCCACGTACTACCCGCTCAAAAACACAACCCAATGAACTGGTATTGACCAAATCTCATCCCCCCTACTAGTCCTATCATGCTGATTGCTTCCCCTCATGATCTTAGCAAGCCAAAACCACCTCCAACACGAACCCTCACCACGAAAACGAATCTTTATCGCAACCCTAGTAATAATCCAACCGTTCATCATCCTGGCATTCTCAACCACTGAGGTAATACTATTCTACATCTCATTCGAAGCCACACTTATCCCAACCCTAGTACTAATCACACGATGAGGCAATCAACCAGAACGCCTAAGCGCAGGCACCTACCTACTATTTTATACCCTAATCAGCTCACTACCACTACTAATCACGATCCTGTTCCTACACACCCAAACTGGCACTCTCCACCTAACAATACTAAAACTCACACACCCAACCCTCACAACCTCCTGAACCAATCTCCTATCAGGCTTAGCCCTACTAATAGCATTTATAGTAAAAGCCCCCCTATATGGTCTCCACCTATGACTACCCAAAGCCCACGTAGAAGCCCCAATCGCAGGATCAATACTACTTGCCGCTCTACTCCTAAAACTAGGAGGGTATGGCATTATACGAATTACCCTCCTAACAAACCCCCTCTCAAACCATCTACACTACCCATTCATCGCCCTGGCCCTATGAGGGGCACTAATAACCAGCTCAATCTGTCTACGCCAAACCGACCTAAAATCTCTCATCGCCTACTCATCCGTAAGCCACATAGGCCTAGTCATCGCTGCAAGTCTAATCCAAACCCACTGATCATTCTCAGGAGCAATAATCCTTATAATCTCCCATGGCTTAACCTCCTCCATACTATTCTGCCTCGCTAACACAAACTACGAACGCACACACAGCCGAATCCTACTACTCACCCGAGGCCTCCAACCCCTACTACCACTCATAGCCACCTGATGACTCCTAGCCAACCTCACAAACATAGCCCTGCCCCCCACCACAAACCTAATAGCAGAACTAACCATCATAATCGCACTATTCAACTGATCCACACCCACAATCATCCTAACTGGCATCGCAACACTCCTAACCGCCTCATATACCCTATTCATAATACTAACAACCCAACGAGGGGTCCTACCAAACCACATTACATCCATCCAAAACTCAAACACCCGGGAACACCTCCTAATAGCCCTCCACACCATCCCTATACTACTCTTAATCCTCAAACCAGAAATCATCTCTGGGTTCCCCTCATGCAAGTATAGTTTCAACCCAAACATTAGACTGTGACTCTAAAAATAGAAGTTAAAACCTTCTTACCTGCCGAGGGGAGGTTCAACCAACAAGAACTGCTAACTCTTGTATCTGAGTCTAAAACCTCAGCCCCCTTACTTTTAAAGGATAACAGTAATCCATTGGTCTTAGGAACCACTCATCTTGGTGCAAATCCAAGTAAAAGTAATGGAACCAACACTGCTCCTCAGCACCTCAATACTACTCACACTAACAATCATCCTAACCCCCACCCTACTCCCCCTCCTATCAAAAAACTTCCAAAATTCCCCAACCACCATCACACAAGCCATTAAAACTGCCTTCCTAGTCAGCCTAATACCAATAACACTCTTCCTCTACTCAGGTACAGAAAGCATTGCCTCCACCTGAGAATGAAAATTCATCATAAACTTTAAAATCCCACTCAGCTTCAAAATTGACCAATACTCCATACTATTCTTCCCCATCGCACTATTCGTAACATGATCCATCCTCCAATTCACAACATGGTACATACACTCAGAACCATACCTCATAAAATTCTACTCCTACCTTCTAATATTCCTAATCGCCATATTGACTTTAACCATCGCCAACAACATATTCCTCCTATTCATCGGCTGAGAAGGCGTAGGAATCATATCATTCCTACTAATCGGCTGATGACAGGGCCGAGCAGACGCTAACACAGCCGCACTCCAAGCCGTACTCTACAACCGAATCGGAGACATCGGCCTTATCCTAAGCATAGCCTGACTTGCTTCCTCCATAAACACCTGAGAAATCCAACAAGCCTTTACCAACTCCCAAGTCCCCACCCTACCCCTCCTAGGCCTCATTCTCGCCGCCACAGGAAAATCAGCCCAATTCGGACTACACCCATGACTGCCCGCAGCCATAGAAGGCCCAACTCCAGTCTCCGCCCTACTCCACTCAAGTACTATAGTGGTTGCCGGAATCTTCCTCCTCATCCGCACCCACCCAATACTCACCAACAACCAAACTGCCCTCACCTTATGCCTATGCCTAGGAGCCCTGTCCACACTCTTCGCCGCCACATGTGCCCTTACACAAAACGACATTAAAAAAATCATCGCTTTCTCCACATCCAGTCAACTAGGCCTAATAATAGTAACAATCGGACTAAACCTTCCACAACTAGCTTTCCTCCATATTTCAACACATGCCTTCTTCAAAGCCATACTATTCCTCTGCTCAGGATCTATCATCCACAACCTAAACGGAGAACAAGATATCCGAAAAATAGGAGGCCTACAAAAAATACTCCCAACAACTACCTCCTGCCTGACTATCGGTAACCTAGCACTAATAGGAACCCCATTCCTAGCCGGATTCTACTCAAAAGACCTGATCATCGAAAACCTAAACACCTCCTACTTAAATACCTGAGCACTCCTCCTTACACTCCTAGCCACATCATTCACCGCCACTTATAGCCTGCGCATAACCCTCTTAGTCCAAACAGGATCTACTCGCATCCTCCCAACCCTCCCAATGAACGAAAACAACCCAACCGTCATCAACCCAATTACCCGCCTCGCCCTAGGTAGCATCATAGCCGGCCTCCTCATCACATCCTACCTCATCCCCACAAAAACCCCTCCAATAACCATACCCACAACCACAAAAACCGCAGCCATCATCCTCACAACCCTAGGTATCATTCTAGCCCTAGAACTCTCAAACATAACCCACACCCTAACCCACCCAAAGCAAAGCACCCTCTCAAACTTCTCAAGTGCACTAGGCTATTTCAACCCCCTAACACACCGACTCAACTCCACAAGCCTACTAGGTAACGGACAAAACATTGCCTCTCACCTAATCGACCTATCCTGATACAAAAAAATAGGCCCCGAAGGACTCGCCGACCTACAACTCATAGCAACCAAAACCTCAACCCCCCTACACACCGGACTAATCAAAACATACCTAGGAACATTTGCCCTATCCATCCTAATTGTCCTATCAACATATAGACCCAAAATTAATGGCCCCAAACCTTCGAAAATCCCACCCCTTACTAAAAACAATCAACAACTCCCTCATCGACCTACCCACTCCCCCAAACATCTCCGCCTGATGGAACTTCGGATCTCTCCTAGGCATCTGCTTAACAACACAAATCCTAACCGGCCTGCTCCTAGCCACACACTACACTGCAGACACAACATTAGCCTTCTCATCCGTCGCCCACACATGCCGAAACGTACAGTACGGCTGACTTATTCGCAACCTACATGCAAACGGCGCCTCATTCTTCTTCATCTGCATCTACCTCCACATTGGCCGCGGCCTCTACTATGGATCCTACCTATACAAAGAAACCTGAAACACCGGAGTCATCCTTCTACTCACCCTAATAGCAACTGCCTTCGTAGGATATGTCCTACCATGAGGACAAATATCCTTCTGAGGAGCTACCGTCATCACCAACCTATTCTCAGCCATCCCCTATATCGGACAGACCCTAGTAGAATGAGCCTGAGGCGGGTTCTCAGTAGATAACCCCACACTCACACGATTCTTTGCCCTTCACTTCCTCCTCCCATTCATAATCGCAGGCCTCACCGTAATCCACCTCACCTTCCTACATGAATCAGGATCAAACAACCCCCTAGGAATTGTATCAAACTGCGACAAAATCCCATTCCACCCTTACTTCTCCACAAAGGACATCCTAGGCTTCATGCTTATACTCCTCCCACTTATAACCCTAGCCCTATTCTCTCCCAACCTCCTAGGAGACCCAGAAAACTTCACCCCAGCAAACCCCCTAGTAACCCCTCCCCACATTAAACCAGAATGGTACTTCCTATTTGCCTACGCTATCCTCCGATCTATCCCCAACAAACTAGGAGGAGTACTAGCCCTAGCAGCATCCGTATTAATCCTATTCCTAATTCCCCTCCTCCACAAATCAAAACAGCGTACTCTAGCCTTCCGACCCCTCTCCCAACTCCTATTCTGAACTCTCGTCGCCAACCTCCTCATCCTAACCTGAGTAGGTAGCCAACCAGTAGAACACCCCTTCATCATCATCGGCCAACTAGCCTCCATCACCTACTTCACAATCCTCCTCATCCTATTCCCCGCCACTGGGGCTCTAGAGAACAAAATACTAAACTTCTAAGACACTCTAATAGTTTACTAAAAACATTGGCCTTGTAAGCCAAAGAATGAAGACTACACCCCTTCTTAGAGTTCACCCATCCACTCAGAAAGAGAGAACTTACACCTCTATCACCAGCTCCCAAAGCTGGCATTTTTTCGAATTAAACTACTTTCTGACCCCCATCTAACTGCCCGAATAGCCCCACGAGACAAACCCCGTACTAACTCTAACACCACAAACAAGGTCAACAGCAGTCCCCAGCCCCCCACTAAAAACATCCCCACCCCCTGAGAATAGAACATAGCTACCCCACCAAAGTCCAATCGAACAGAGAGTACTCCCCCCGAATCAACAGTAACCACACCAGGCTTTCAACACTCCACAAAACCCCCCACAACCACCCCAACAACAAACACCAGAAGCAACCCTATACCGTACCCCATAACCCGCCAGTCCCCTCAAGCTTCCGGAAAAGGATCCGCCGCCAAAGACACAGAGTACACAAAAACCACCAACATTCCACCCAAATATACCAAAAACAGTACCAACGAAATAAAAGAAACCCCTAAACTTAACAGCCACCCACACCCTACAACAGAACCCAACACTAAGCCAACAACCCCGTAATAGGGGGACGGGTTCGAAGCAACTGCTAATCCCCCTAAAACAAAGCACACCCCAAGAAAAATTACAAAGTAAGTCATGGTAATTCCTGCTTGGCTTTTCTCCAAGACCTGCGGCTTGAAAAGCCGCCGCTGACTAACATTTCAACTACAGGAACCCCCCCCTTCCCCCCCCATACATTTAACTGCCTAAACAGGCTCTATGTATGGGCATGCATTGGTCTATGTGCTTGCAACCCTAATCTTATTATACCATAATAGCATCAGACCCCACAACCTATGTCTTAAATCACATACTTTTCTCTATGTACTAGGGCCATAAGATGTTTGATATAATATTTTTTCTTAGTCGTCCATTAGAAGTTTCTTAGAGGACTAATTCTGTAATGAGTTTAGGACTAGTAACGTAACCTGTACAGAAACCATGGTTAGGGTGGGTTGTACATAATCTCTGGAGTAAGGGTACGGCTGTGCTTGAGTGAAAGGTAGGTGCATGGTAACTGGCCATGGAAGTGCGGTTCTCTCTTGATGTGCCGGTATCTGAAGTACCAGGTGATTTATTAATCGGTCTTCTCACGTGAAATCAGCAACCCGCCGCATAGAAGGCTCTACGTTACTAGCTTCAGGACCATTCATTCCCCCTACACCCTAGCCCAACTTGCGCTTTTGCGCCTCTGGTTCCTCGGTCAGGGCCATGACTCGGTTGATTTAGCACTCAGTGCTCTTCACAGAGTCATTTGGTTAATGCTTGTCTGCTTCTCACCCGTGATCGCGGCATCTGGATTGCCTGGGGCGCCTCTAGTAGTTTTTCTTCTTCGAATTTCTTCAGGCTGCCCTCCGGTGCACCGCGGCGCTGCCATCGAAGACGTGAGCATACAGACGCGTCATCGGCCTATTATTCGTGGTCAGGCGTCACTGGATGAGACGGTTGGAGTATTTGTGGAATCATTTTTACACTGTGCACTTTGTTTTCCATTTGGTTGTTGGTGTGTCCACTAACCCCTATAAATGGTGTTATTTGGTGAATGCTTGCTAGACATATTTTTTTTCATACTCTACTTATTTCACTTCCTCTAATTTTCTTTGAGTTCCCAAACAAAACTAGGTAACTTTCAACTAAAAATTTTAACGAACAATTAAAAAATTTTTACGAATCATATTCTTATACTTTACATTACTTTAAAGCACTAATATTTCATTAAAAATATAACTATCCTTTTACGAATCGTATCCTTATATTTTTATGTTACCTTTACTACTTTAAAGCACTAATATTTCATTAAAAATATAACTATCCTTTTACGAATCGTATCCTTATATTTTTATGTTACCTTTACTACTTTAAAGCACTAATATTTCATTAAAAATATAACTATCCTTTTACGAATCGTATCCTTATATTTTTATGTTACCTTTACTACTTTAAAGCACTAATATTTCATTAAAAATATATCTACCCCTTTATGAATCGTATCCTTATATCACTCAACCCCCAAACTCCACCAAAAATAAATTAAACGTATAAACTTCCCCACACCACCCCAGAACTAAGCACCCCACACTTAACCTGACTAAACCCATACCCCCATCAATCAACATCAAATTTACTTAAACAATAAACAATAAACAATAAACAATAAACAATAAACAATAAACAATAAACAATAAACAATAAACAATAAACAATAAACAATAAACAATAAACAATAAACAATAAACAATAAACAATAAACAATAAACAATAAACAATAAACAATAAACAATAAACAATAAACAATAAACAATAAACAATAAACAATAAACAATAAACAATAAACAATAAACAATAAACAATAAACAATAAACAATAAACAATAAACAATAAACAATAAACAATAAACAATAAACAATAAACAATAAACAATAAACAATAAACAATAAACAATAAACAATAAACAATAAACAATAAACAATAAACAATAAACAATAAACAATAAACAATAAACAATAAACAATAAACAATAAACAATAAACAATAAACAATAAACAATAAACAATAAACAATAAACAATAAACAATAAACAATAAACAATAATACAAC